GGAGAAACGATTGATTTTCGGCAACCCCTAATCAAATCAAGAATATACTTCTACCCTTTCCCTATTCTTTCACAGAGAAAAATGGAAAGGGTACGAATTCTATCAAATGGGATTTTAGAATTTTCGATAAGGATTATCCGCCTTTTTTACTTATTTACTTATTTCTTTTTTACTTATTTACTAGGATCAACAAAACGTATTATTCCTATGCCTTCCATTAGGAGCATTCCCCCGAGATGTTACTATGTATTTTGCTTAGGTTTCATCTTTCCTGATTGGAAATCATCATATAGGAATTTTTTTTTAATAATTAATAAAATAAATAATAAATAATTAAATATAAATAATAAATTAAATAATATTAAATAATTAAATAATAAAGGGTGGATTTAGTGAATTGGTTTATCAATAGTGTTCGATCAGAATCCCCTTTTGACTCTGCGCCCCCGATTCCACTATACTATATAGTATTATTAGTGAGGAATGATGGAATAACTCCTTCATAGTTATAGAAATAAGGGGACATAATTCACATGGATATAGTAAGTCTCGCTTGGGCTGCTTTAATGGTAGTCTTTACATTTTCCCTTTCGCTCGTAGTGTGGGGAAGGAGTGGACTCTAGGGGTATTGCTAATTGAGTTGGGGAATCAAACAGTATCGCTTGTTTTCTAGATCGTTCTGCAACGCGTTTTGAACTAGTTCAAATGAAAAAAAAAAAAGATCTTCATTTCGAATTCCATTGGATTCGGATGAAGTAATGTATTATATGAATCATACTCTTCAATTAAAGAGATATTTCTCCCCTCTTTGTATTTCGAAAGGGATCTAAATGATAGGAAATTTAGTCCAATCCAATTTTTCCTAAATTTGAGATTTCAATCGAGGAGCTCTTACCAGGCTTCTACATGGATACTAAGAAAGACCCGTTATTTTTTGATTTGTTTCCCTGTTTACTGTTCCAAGAATTGAAAGAAGAAGTAGTTTTGTTAAGTGTATATGCACTTTATACGAGAAGGTGTATAAACATAGCGGTTGTCTAACGAGATAATATAGATAGGAGGCTCTTCCCTCAGGCGAGTTGCATATCGCCCATTTACCGACTGCTTTCTAATTTTCGAAATTTTATTTATGCTTTATGGACTCACATTTCATATCATGGTCCTAGGCGTTAACTTAGGGTTTACTCTTCTTTTTCGAACTCCGAGAAGTTCCCACGAAACTCCTGTTGATGGTTCAATCAATTACTTCTTCGGAAGGTTTACTAATAAGTTTTTTTATTAATCGAAATCCCTATCGTTTTTTCCTTTATTGATTTATTTCTTTTGATAGATACCGAGATTTGTATTGAACATCAGAAAAAAAAAAAAAATAGTAACTAGTAATTAGAACCCTAAGACATAAGAATACATAAGAGACATAAGAATAAGAGTCAAACTATTATTTCGGATTGATCGAAACAAATACAAATAGGTGTAGCAAATAACAAATAAATAGAATTTTGGGTGCTATCTCAATTCCATATATGGAATTGAGATCCGCATACATATATAATACATACATAAATAATATTGTATATGTATAATATTGTATTGTATATTAAGATCAATATTGTATTAAGATTAAGATAAATATTGTATATTAAGCTAGATTTAGCCTCTACCCTTATTCTAGATTCTAGAGTACAACTTTATACACTAGAATAATACCAATAGATCATATGGTCGAAAGATTCATCTATTTCTTTCTACCATACGATCTATCTATTAGAATACTGCGGATTAGGGTTCGCTTATTTCATTTAAGTTTCATTTAAGACGAAAAAATTGGAATCCTTTTCATTTTATTTTATTTCGTCAATCTTTTTTTGATAAGAACTCAGAAGTCTCAGAAGTAAAGTTTAATTCAAATTTCAAATTAATGAATGATTAATTAATTAATTATTTTGACTGATTGTTTTTACGTAAATGATAAGTAGAAAGGCGGTAGGAACTAGAACGAATAGTGCAGTAGCAACAAATGCAAGAATATTTACTCCCATAAGAATATTTACTCCCATAATCGAATCTTTTTTTTACTTCGCAATAACTCGGGATTTAGTCCCATAGCTTTCACTTGTAAATTCAATAAATGAATTCCCTCTTAATCTCGCTGGTTTTGAATCGGATGAATATCATGAATAACAATAGCCGAGCTGTCAAATCAATTTGTCGTCGAAAATGGAATAGTATAACATAGGAAGTTTTTTTATCCATACCGAATCCCAGCTCGGATTCCGCACCCAATCCCAAATTCCTTTATTCCTTTATTTATCGTTTGTTTCCGTTCTTTTTTTCTATAATCTACTCTATGTACAATGATCTGATGAAGTATCATCAGACTGCCCTTCCACTTCCATTAGTCACATAGTTAGAAAGCAAAACAAGAAAGAAACTTATTTATTATTCCATTTTATTATTCCATTGCTAAGAGGACCTCTGTCTTTTACCCCCCTCCGTAGTAGATTATTAGCACCGGGCATATATCGCATATATCAAAGGCTCGGCGTGCAATTTGAATGCAATCCATTTTTGAATTAGTAATTGAGGTTATACAAAACCGGGGCCCTAAAGAGAAATTTTTTAATCTAGAAAAGTCTTATAATTCTCTTAGTCTTAGGGGAATCTTGTTAAATTCATTTTTAAGTGTGAATTCCATTTGTGTATGTGCGCCCCTCTCCAAAAAAAAAAGAATATAGTATTCTATTCGACGGATCGGGAACAATCGAAAAAAAAAAGAATCCGGAATTTCTTGGAATGCTTACTAAAATGCTACGGATAATTGTATTAATATTAATCCGCCCATCCTCCTACCGCAAAGAAAAGAAAAAAGTGTCTTTTTTTTTTGGAGGGGGGATGAAATTATGCCCCTGGCCCCTTTCGAATTGATTGATGTATTTAGTGGATCCGACGGGACTGACGGGGCTCGAACCCGCAGCTTCCGCCTTGACAGGGCGGTGCTCTGACCAATTGAACTACAATCCCAGAGAAATAAGGGATCTAGCAGAAATTTGGATTCTTTATCTCCGTATCGAGTCTTTTTGAGGGGCGCGGGGATTATACGTGGTAGATTGGCGAATTTTTGGGCCGAACTGGATTTGAACCAGCGTAGGCATATTGCCAACGAATTTACAGTCCGTCCCCATTAACCGCTCGGGCATCGACCCAGGAGGAATCGCTTGTAAGACTATTGGGAATTTGTGATCAACTTCCTTTCCTAGTCCCCTACCCCCAGGGGAAATCGAATCCCCGCCGCCTCCTTGAAAGAGAGATGTCCTGAACCGCTAGACGATGGGGGCCTACTTGTCTAACTGTCGGGATACTATGATCATAGTATGAAGGGTTTTCATAAATTGTCAATGTATGATTAGATCCGAGGAATCTTTCCGCTTTTCCTAATTGCAGATAACTTGTTGATTCGTCATTCATATTCATGAATCTCATTAGAATGGGAATTCTCTACTCTATATCTATACATAAATACTCTATATCTATATATAAATATCTCTATATCTATATATCTATATATAAAATCTATATATAACTATATATAAAATAGAAATAAAATATAAATTAGAAATATAGAAAAAATAGAAATATAGAATAGAAATCTAGATATATACTAGATATATAATACTAGATATAAAAAAAATCTAAATCTAGTATCGAAATCTATATTTCTATTTATTTCGTCTAATAGCTAATAGAAATATAAAAAAGTGTAAATAATACTTAAATAATACTTTAAATAATACTAAAGAAACAAAGTCAAAGTACAAAGTATAGGGTTTCGGGGAGTCGCTGGTCCAAAACAAAAAAAAAAGGGGTTAAGCCCCACTTCTTTCGCTTTCATTCTTCCATTCATTGATTCATTTATTGTTAAGATGAGATGAGAATATCTCACAATAACAATAAAAGAAGGAAATTAACAAACAGTAAGCGTGATGAAAAAATTCTACCCGTCTTGTCCCCTAAAAAAAATTCAAAGCATTTTAGAGAATTTCTTCATCACAGGATTTGATGAAATCCCTTGAAATTTATGTCGAATTGGTAGGTGTACGTGTAAGTGAACTTTATTTTGATTCTGATGGAAATCAATTCATTCAATGAAAGAAAAGAAATTTGTTTCGGTCTTGAAACAATTCATTACATTTTACCTTAGACTTGCTGGGTAAACCGATTTTATTATTCAATAAAAAAGCCACTAGCAAGTATGAGTCTACCATACGTACTTATGTATATATACATATTATATATACATATTAATTAGATTAATATACATATTAATTAGAATAATATTCTATATCTATATACACTATCTATATACACTATATACATATGTATATACATATAGATTGTATATATATATATTGTATCCACATAGTAACACATTCAAGAATTCAATCAAATAAGCAAATAAGCCCTTTTAACTCAGCGGTAGAGTAACGCCATGGTAAGGCGTAAGTCATCGGTTCAAATCCGATAAGGGGCTTCCATAAAGCTCCGGTCGGAAGAATAGAGATATTTTTAATACTTGGAATAAAAATGGGAGAATACATTATTTATTATTTAATAGAGTATGAATACATTATTTCATTATTTCATTTTAATTCATTTTAATAGAGTATTTTTATAAGTCAAAAAGTTACATAAATTGGAATTATTATGAATAATATGATAAGTTACCTCTTGAATCATGAAACCGCATATTCCTATTTTATATTCTACCAATGAAATCCGGTGGAAAGAATAGAAATAAACAAAATAAAAACTAAGTGGACCTGACCTATTGAATCATGACTCTATCCGCTATTCTGATATTCAAATTCGATAGAGATGAAATTGGAACGGTTGATCTTTTTTTATTTCATTTTTTTGACTCCGCAAGAATTTGTCGACATTTCCGATTAAATCTCCTTGTTCCGAGATTTTCGATATAGATATATAGGAATAAATTGGTATTC